TACTAATCTTACTCTAGAAAAAGAAAATTTCAAGCAAAAAAAAGACTCTTAATGCTCCGGGCGAAAAGATGAAATCTTGGATTTTTGCGCATATCCCAATCCTTATTGATTATTTCATCACAGTTCAAATTTTCTTTTTTTTTACTTTTTTTATAAGTTCATTGAAGAAGTTTTATTTACTCAGTAAGTTACTCCCACCCCTTTTTTTGTTTGTCCACTACTTCTTATGAATCGAAACAAACGAGTTCCGATAGAACTGGAAAATCAAATAAATAGTAATCTTTGACGAACAGGATCAAGAATCATTATTATTTCCACACAAGAAAAGGAATTTTCCACCCTTTTCTTGTGTGGAAGATTAGGAAGACGAGTAATCCCTCCTAGAATCATTTGTTCCTTTCATTTATCCGCGTGTATTCTCCTCCTACTTATGCCTATTATCTATTAGAATTCGATTCTTTTAGGTACAAAAAAACTATTGATGCATTACATGGCATTTACAATCTGCCAATGGGAGGCCTAACATAGTCACAACACTCCCATTTTGATTGAAAAAAAGAAGGGGGGATCAAGTAGTCTTCTTCGCAATATACATACTATTGCTAGGAATGGGATACAAGCAATTTCCGGCATCTCGCAGAAAAACAGTATAAACAAAGCAAGCAAAACATTTTCCATGATTTTTTTGAATCATACATAATTGCATCGATCACAACAATTCGGCTCTTTTTACCAACTTGATGAATCCGTGGATCTAGAAATTCATTTCGGACAATTGAACCTTCTCAAACTGTTTCTTTTTTAGAACCAAAAAGATTTGTGCCAGAATAACAGATGCCAAGAAGAACAACAAACCTTGGACACGTAATGGATCTTGAAGTACTATTTCTGCATCTCCCTGACCAAATCCACCCACATTGGGATTACTCGTTAATGGTTGATCAAGCTTGATAGATTCACCCTCTGAAACAAGAAGTTCTGGTCCTGGAGGTATAATATCAACCACTTGGTGTCCATCCGATGCGTCAGCTATGGTTATTTCATACCCCCCTTTTTCTTTACGTACTATTCTGCTTACTATACCTGCTGCTGTAGCATTATAGACTGTATTGTTACTCTTGTTCCCATCGGGATAAATCTGACCTCTTCCCCTGTTCCCACCTACATATATGGGATACTTTAAGAAGTGAACGTCTTTCTTAGTAGCAGGGTCCGGGGAAAGAATGGGAAAGACGATTTCACTATATTTCTGACCAGGAACAGGACCTACCACAAGAATATTTCTTTTAGTGGGGCGATAACTCTGAAAAGACAGATTGCCTATCTTTTCTTTCATCTCGGGAGAAATACGATCGGGGGGAGCTAATTCGAATCCCTCGGGTAAAATAAGAACAGCCCCCACATTCAAAGCCCCCTTTTTCCCATTAGCAAGAACTTGTTTCAGTTGCATATCATAAGGGATTCTAACAACTGCTTCAAATACAGTATCAGGAAGCACAGCTTGTGGAACCTCAATATCCACGGGCTTATTAGCTAAATGGCAATTGGCGCATACAATACGCCCAGTTGCTTCTCGTGGATTTTCATAACCCTGCTGCGCAAAAATGGGATATGCATTTGAAATAGATGTCCGAGTTATGACATATATCATGATCGATACGGAAATGAATCGAGTCATCTGTTCCTTTACCCAAGAAAAGGTATTTCTATTTTGCATGGTCCAATTATTGATCCCGGAAATTTCTACAATAAATTAGGTAGGTAGCTAGTATAGTTCCCTATCCACGATTCTGCCATTGTACTGGAGGGGGAATCCCTTAGACGGGTAGAAGTATAAAGAGTGAGTCAGATTAAAAATGGTTTGTTTATGTACGAAGTAACATTCGGATTTGATTGATATCGGCAGATCAAATGAGTTCTTCATTCATTCATTGAATGATAAACCACTACAAGTGAAGGAGATACACGATTTAAATAATGGAAGATCCAATATTTCAAAATTGTATCTAGAATGACTGGAAAAGTGGAAACAAGACCAGATATAATTTGATTATTATGAGCAAATCCAAAATCTTTGTAGACCGAACCAATCATTAGTTCCCAACCATGGGGCGAGTGGAATCCGATACATAAATCAGTTAATAAAAGAATAGAAAAAGCTTTTATTGTGTCGCTTAAGTTATAGAGGAATTCCTGAACCCAAGAATTAAGAATGACAAGTTCTTCATTACCCAGAATAGAATAACCACTTAGAATAGCAAAACAGATTATATTTGTCGAGAAATGCAAAATTATATGGATATGATCTTCATTGTGCATTTTGACCAATTGTATTGTTTCTTTGTGGATTCCTATACGAAGCTTTTGTATCTGTGTCTCCGGGTACTCCTTTATCATTTCGTCCAACAGGAATAGTTGTTCTAATTCTATGAATCTTTCTAGAACGTTCTTCTCTTGAATATCATTCAAAAAAGTTTCGGATTGCCTTGTATTCCACCAATTAGTAACTAAAGGTTCCAGACTTTTATTAAATGAGAGAGAGATCCACCAGGGCAAAAAGACTATAGATGCAAGATATGGGAGGGGAGTCAATGCTTTCTTTTTTGGCACTTTTAATCTGTTCTGTAAATTGTTAATGAAACTGCTTCATTCGCCGACTCTATCTGATCCGATATTTCTATGAAGCATGAGTTCTATAACAAGGTATGGAACCTATGGATCGGATCTATTCCTTCTTTTTTTTTGAATTGTTTAGTCCTTGGATCTAGAAAGAATATAGAAATAGAATAAAGGTCCGTTTCGAATGAAGAAATAATCAAGTTCCCAGATATCTCAATTGGTCAAATTCGAACCAATTGTATCTTCATTTGTTCCTTTCGATGAATGCCCGAAAAACCACTTGAAGTAATGAATATTATTCGGATTTCGAGACGAAAGAACTCCCCCTGGATCAATCAATTATTTCGAAATGTTTCACTGGCTACCCACAGCCCAGGAATAATTGAGGGGATATTTCTGAAGAATATTGATGATGAAATCCGAAATGGGTGGCAAAACAAGGGAGAAATTGAATAGTTATGAGAGATCCAATCGTTTGGTCATCAAGGAGCAAAAGAAAGGATAAAAAAAAAGAAACATCGATTGATGAAAGAGAGATAATTTACGAGATACGATCCATCTGTATCTAACGTATCAATTCAAAATATTGGTCCTAAAAATAAAAAGATGAATTCTGTACTGTATTCCGAAATGTTCTGATATGTGTGATGAATACATACTTATTAGATTTGTTACTAGTATGAAAGAATTGAGTTTAGTTCCATATGTAAAAAAAAGAGTTTTTGTTTTGGTGGATAAAAATAGCTTCTTATTATGGTTGTTCCGTATTCGTCCGCCTGCTTTATTCTATGGGCCACAACACAACGGTATTACCAACGGAACGGGGGAAATAGAATCGAACATGTTTTGCTCGAATAAACGTTCCGAAGAAACTTCAGTTATATTAAAAAGGGGATTCCTGAGTTCCTTCCCTCATGCGGAGAAAGCATTCATTCTTCAGTTCATTTCAAAATACTTCAATTGGTACGCGCAAGAAATAGGCCGATTCAGCAGCTTTTTGTTCAATTTCTCGTGGAGTAAAATTCTCATCGGTACGAGTCAAGGGAATGGCTCCCTGGCCTCTGATTTCCATATAAAGGACACGACGAGGATAAAGACCCTCTTTAACTTCCATTCTGATTGACTGGATATCTCTCATAAGGAATCGAAGGAAGATGCGACGATTTATTCCAGGAAATCCCCAACGAAAAATACACACTATTCCTTCTTTTCTATCAAAAAGATCATAACCACTACCTACATTCCACGAAATTGTGCACCACAAATAGGAACTAATGAACAGACCAGCGATCCCATAGAAAGACATCACGATTCCTTGGGGAAAAAAAAGGATTTCCTGAGAGGGAAATACGGATATCAGATTTCTACCAAGATAACTGGAAGTTCCAACCAATAAGAATCCTAGTGAACCTAAAAAAAGGATACAGGCCCAGCAGAAATTACTTGTTTTTCGAGACCCCGTTACAAGTTCTATCCATATACGTTCGGATTGCCAGTTCATACTCGATCCAGTTGCATTCTATTGCAATTGAGATAATAGAATAAGCCAAATGAATTTGACTTTACTTTTTTTTGTTTTGATCCCGAAGTAACTCTCAGCAACTAGCACTATTATGATGTAAACCATTAGGAGTAATTAATCGAATTGGTTAGATATAAAATAATAACATCCCCTTCATATGATCCCACTATGTATATCTACATACATATAGATACATTGACTTTCTATTTCAGATATTCGCTGATCTATTTGAAAACAAAAACAGCTATACCCACATATAATATACATGCATTTATCCATATATCATGGATCTGCATGCATAACAATAACAGCTTTTTTATTTGTGCTCGGAGGGAGTCACATGTCGTACCGTACCCTATTCCACTAAAAGATATATGTATTATGATCCAAGTCCAAGTGTTAAAATAAATTGATGAGATTTGATCCCATCGGATCTAAACAATCTTGTTTTTTTGAACATGAAGAGATAAAGAAGCCATTGCAATTGCCGGAAATACTAGGCCCACTAAAGGCACAAAAATAGAGGGTAAATTGAAATCTGTCATAGAATAGGTGCCTCGATTTAATATTTGTACTTGTTAGAAATATATCTTATGATAAGTATATTTATTATAAGTATATAATAAGTGCAAGGAATGTAGAACTAAATAAGTGTACCTATTCATCTTTCTACACAAAATAGATGTATGATAATCCGCTTTTTTATTCTTGTTCTCCCGTCCTTATCTTATAATAAAGAGTTTCTTACGAGTTCCCTAAGGATTCGTTAGAATCCGATCCAACAGGGATTCTAGTAAAAAAAAAGGAGGTTCTCGGGAGATATAGATATAGAAATATGCAACATTTCTATTATAGATTT